TGTTTTTTTTACTTTTTTATTGTTATTGTCGAAGTATTCAGGAAAGGAACTAAGACCATTCCAATGCTCCTTTTCGCCATGCATAAACTAAACCAAGAATTAGGATAAGCACGAAAATGAAAGCTTCGATAAAAGCAGATACCCCCAATACATCGAAACTCATTGCCCACGGATACAGAAAAACTGTTTCAACATCAAAAACAACAAAAACTAGAGCAAACATATAATAACGAATTCGAAATTGTAACCAAGCATCACCGATCGGTTCTAGACCTGATTCATAACTAGAAAGTTTCTCAGGTCCCTTCCTAATTGGAGATAAAACTCCGGAAATTAGAAATGCCAAAATAGGAATAACATTTGATATTATTAAAAATGACCAGAAAATATCATATTCGTAAAGCAGAAACATAGACAAACTCCTATGAATGTGGAAAATATACCCGATTAGTTTAGTCGATTCGAATCGGAGTGGATTGGCACGGGATATATAGAACTCTTTAGTCAAAACAAAAATTCAGTTTAATCGAATCATTTTTTTTCTGGTTGTTTCCTGTGTAGACGTCTCTTTGTAAGATTTTTTGATTGGAATCTTATTTTAAGTCCACTTATTAACTTATTACTTAAGCTTTCTATGTTTCCAATATTAATACGTTCTAATATTACTAATCTAATATTAGTAATATTAATAATATAATATTAATGATAGTATTAACGATAGTATTAACTAAATAATACTTTTTTTTTATTTCTGTTTAATATTTTGTTTATGTTTTTATTGATTTTGAAATTTTTTTATTTATATAAATTTATAAAAATACCTTCTATATTATAAATATTAGAATTTGTTCTAATTAGAAAAATATCTTCGTTTTTCAAAGTATGACATATCAACAAATCCAGTAAAACTTTACCATACCCATCTTACTTAGTATTAGATAGATTCAATTTGGGTTGAATTAAATTAGATTTCAGTTTTTAGGTCCGTGTCAGAATTTTTACTCCAAAAAGTCACCAAGATTAGGTGGGTATACAAAAAAAACGAAGTGAAGTATTATGAACTCTTTGATTGTAGCCAGTAAAAGAGTAAAATTCATATAAAAAAATCCACCTACGACTACGAAAATTAATGAAAAAAAAAGTTTATCCGAAATTAGAAATTAGAAGTAGCTATCTAGATATATCGATAGATAGTGATTGGATCCATTGAAATCAAATTCGTTTTTCCGTTTTGTTCTCAACGATCCCCAGGACTTATTATCTGGGAATTTTTTTGATGAACCAAGCAATCGAAAGGAACCTCTTACAAACAATAAAGAATACAATAATCAGGAAAAAAATGATACAATTATTTATATTTGAATTCGAATGTCATTATAAATGTCATTATATTAGAATAAATTTCTTAGTTAGGGCTATACGGACTCGAACCGTAGACCTTCTCGGTAAAAGAGATCAAACTGATTATTATCAAAATGATTCGAACTCTTTCAAAGACCCAACATGCATTTTTTTTGCATTGGGCTCTTTCATTAACTGATAGAAAGATCAGTTAGTCTACCAGACTTTTTCTTAAAAAAGATAAGAAATGGTTCCAAGTATTCTGATTCAGTATTTTTGAATTCTAATACAATACAGAAGAACTACCAAAGTGTTTCAAAGAAGGGTTGGGTTCTCTTGACGTAGGTTTGCTTTTGGTCTAGATCAACCTAAGTTAAATAGAGTCTCTAACATCCTGATTAAAAAATCAAACATGAAACTTCATACACCTTAAAGTTCATAGGACGAAAAGAGAATTTTTGAGTTCCTTATACTCATTCTTCCTTGCATTGAGTAGACTGGGTATTTACCCTATCAATATCTCAAATCAATGATGGGTTCTATTCATCCCCTATCTAACGGGGTACCTTAATAGAAATAGGACCGATTCTTTTGTCAGGCTATTGTTCTCCTCTTTTGTTTCCTAAAAGTATGGAGTAAGACATCAATTTTTTAATAAGATCGATCAATTCGTTTGATTGCATGATCGACTCCTCTGAAAAACATTGGCGCACGTGTAAACGAGGTGCTCTACCTAACTGAGCTATAGCCCTTGTGTTCCTTGTCTTTGTGATACACATTTTATCTTATCATGTAGATAATTTCTTGTCAAGATGAATATTACATGATCTAATATTATATATCTTTGATTTGATCTCGTTGTTTATTGGTATTGCTTAGAAATAATATTGGATTTATAATCCTATCGATGGGATAGGTATCCCTTTTCCTTCTCTTTACGATGATAAATGACCTACTTAACTCAGTGGTTAGAGTATTGCTTTCATACGGCAGGAGTCATTGGTTCAAATCCAATAGTAGGTAGAACTTATTAGACACCATTATCAATGGTGTCTAATAAGTTTTTGTAATCAGCTTCTTTTTTTTTTATTGTTTTTTCAAAATTTGATTTTACTTGATTGTATTCAAGTGGTAGAATCAAAATGGGGTCTGTCTATAAAAAAAAAGAACTTTTGTTTTTTTTATACAGTACAGAAGTTTTTTTTTTGGACACGTCAGCTAGTTACAAAATCAAATCGTATTGAGAGCCTCAACTCGTGTCCGAGCTCGTCTGAGAGCTAAATTTGCCTCAATTGTTTGTCTCTTGCCTTCAGCTTTTCTCAAGTTAGCTTCCGCTATTTCAAGAGTTTGCTGAGCTTCTTGTGGATCAATGTCACTACTCTTCTCTGCATCATTTACTAAAATAGTAATTTGATTATTGCCTATTCTAGCAAAACCGCCCATCAGAGCCATCGTTAACCATTGGTTATTAAGACGTATTTTCAAAATACCTATATCTACAGCTGTGGCAATCGGCGCGTGATTTGGTAATACGCCAATTTGTCCACTATTAGTAGATAAAATGATTTCTTTTACTTCTGAATTCCAAACAATTCGATTAGGAGTCAGTACACAAAGATTAAAGGTCATTTCTTCAATTTGCTCTCCATTTCTAAGTTCGTAGCCTTCGCAGTAGCTTCATCAATGTTACCCACTAAGTAAAAGGCCTGTTCAGGAAGAGAATCTAATTCTCCGGAAAGGATCAATTTAAACCCTCTAATTGTTTCCGCTAGACCAACATATTTTCCCGGAGAACCTGTAAATACTTCTGCTACGAAAAAGGGTTGTGATAAGAAACGCTCAATTTTTCGTGCTCTTGCGACGGTTAAGCGATCCTCTTCGGATAATTCGTCCAACCCTAGGATAGCTATAATGTCCTGAAGCTCCTTGTAACGTTGTAAAGTTTGCTTGACTCGTTGCGCGGTTTCATAATGTTCCTCGCCAACGATTCGAGGTTGGAGCATAGTTGACGTTGAATCTAAAGGATCTACCGCTGGATAGATACCTTTGGCAGCTAATCCTCTTGATAGTACGGTAGTCGCATCTAAATGTGCAAATGTCGTAGCAGGAGCGGGGTCAGTCAAATCGTCTGCAGGTACATAAACTGCTTGAATAGAGGTTATGGACCCTTTTTTGGTAGAAGTAATTCTTTCTTGTAAAGAACCCATTTCGGTACTAAGGGTGGGTTGATAACCCACAGCAGAAGGCATTCTACCCAATAAAGCAGATACCTCGGATCCTGCTTGTACGAAACGGAAGATATTGTCGATAAATAGAAGTACATCTTGCTCATTAACATCTCGGAAATATTCTGCCATAGTTAAGGCAGTCAGACCAACTCTCATACGAGCTCCCGGCGGTTCATTCATCTGACCGTAGACTAGAGCCACTTTTGATTCCGCAAGATTTTGTTCATTAATGACTCCAGATTCTTTCATTTCCATGTAAAGATCATTTCCTTCACGAGTACGTTCGCCTACTCCACCAAATACGGATACACCACCATGAGCTTTGGCAATGTTGTTGATCAATTCCATAATTAGAACTGTTTTACCCACGCCAGCCCCACCGAATAGTCCGATTTTTCCCCCACGACGATAAGGGGCCAAAAGATCTACTACTTTAATTCCTGTTTCAAAAATAGATAATTTTGTATCTAATTGTATAAAAGCAGGCGCAGATTTATGAATAGGAGATGTTGTGCGAGTATCTACAGGACCTAAATTATCAACTGGCTCTCCAAGCACGTTGAAAATTCGTCCTAGAGTCGCTCCCCCGACTGGGACACTTAGAGGAGTTCCCATATCAATCACTTCCATTCCTCTCGTTAGACCCTCTGTAGCACTCATAGCTACAGCTCTAACTCGATTATTTCCTAATAATTGCTGTACTTCACAAGTCACATTAATTTCTTGACCAACAGTATCTCGACCCTTAACCACCAGAGCATTATAAATATTAGGCATCTTGCCCGGGGGAAAGGCTACATCTAGTACCGGACCAATGATTTGAGCGATACGTCCCAGGTTTTTGTTTGTTTTTTGAAGCATCGAAACCCCCGAATCCAAAGTAGTAGGATTTATTTTCATAAAAAAAAATATGTTAAATTTTTGTTGCGAAATCTTTCGAATACGGAAAAAATTTTCGATAGCAAGTTGATCGGTTAATTCAATAAGAAATAGAAGTTAGCACTCGATTGCGTTGGTACTACCCAACCGAATGTGCAATTCAATTGTTTACTTATTCAATTTCAATGACGAAATAGTCATTTTCAAGCTCAACCAACCGAGTTTTAAAATATCAAATATATGAATAAAAAAGAAAAATTTTGCGGAAAGTCTTTCATTTATTTATCATTATAGGCAAGACTTTTTTTTTATCTAGCAAATTAGAACCGGAACTCTATTTATGATTCATTATTTCCATCTCATTAGTCTTTTTTTCATTTCGTATTTTAGCATATCTATTTATGCAGCCATATCCATTTATGCGTCCCACCTATTCATCCCTTTATCTTTCTATCAAAACCCCCTTTCATTTTTCATTTTCATGGATGAATTCCGCATATTTTCATATCTAGGATTTACATATCCAACATATATTACTGTCAAGAGTGATTT